GTCCTTGTAGCTTACAACAAAGCATGGCACTGAAGATGCCAAGACGGCTGCCACCTGCACCCAAGGACAAGAGACTTAGTCCTAACCTTACTGTTAGTTGTTGCTAGGTTTATACATGCAAGTATCCGCGCCCCAGTGTAGATGCCCTGGACACCTTAAACCCCAAGTAGATAGGAGCGGGCATCAGGCACACCACAACCGTAGCCCAAGACGCCTAGCAATTGCCACGTCCCCACGGATCTTCAGCAGTAGTTAATATTAAGCAATGAGTGCAAACTTGACTTAGCCATAGCAAACTTCAGGGTCGGTAAATCCTGTGCCAGCCACCGCGGTCATACAGGAGACCCAAATTAACTTTATAACGGCGTAAAGAGTGGTCACATGTTATCCAAGTAGCTAAGATTAAAAGACAACTGAGCCGTCATAAGCCCAAGATGTCCATAAGGCCTCTGTCCTCAAAGAAAATCTTAGAACAACGATCAATTGAATTCCACGAAAGCCAGGGCCCAAACTGGGATTAGATACCCCACTATGCCTGGCCCTAAATCTTGATGCTCCACCTTACCTGAGTATCCGCCCGAGAACTACGAGCACAAACGCTTAAAACTCTAAGGACTTGGCGGTGCCCCAAACCCACCTAGAGGAGCCTGTTCTGTAATCGATGATCCACGATATTACCTGACCATTTCTTGCCAACAACAGCCTATATACCGCCGTCGCCAGCTCACCTTCCCTGACAGCCCAACAGTGAGCGCAATAGCCCCACCACGCTAATAAGACAGGTCAAGGTATAGCCTATGGAATGGAAGCAATGGGCTACATTTTCTAAACTAGAACATAACGGCAAAGGGATTTGAAACTGTCCCTGGAAGGAGGATTTAGCAGTAAAGTGGGACAATCGAGCCCTCTTTAAGCCGGCTCTGGGGCACGTACATACCGCCCGTCACCCTCCTCACAAGCGACCAACACACCCCATAACTAATAAGCTACTCAGCTAAAGAGGAGGTAAGTCGTAACAAGGTAAGTGTACCGGAAGGTGCACTTAGACTAACCAAGACGTAGCTTTAACAAAAGCATTCAGCTTACGCCTGAAAGATATCTGCTTGTACCAGATCGTCTTGATGCCAAACTCTAGCCCAATCTACATGACCCGGAATAACAAAGCTACTCCCCCAAACCCAACCAAAGCATTTGACAGTCCCAGTATAGGCGATAGAAAAGACACCATTGGAGCGATAGAGACCACGTACCGTAAGGGAAAGATGAAATAACAATGAACAAGCCAAGCTCTAAACAGCAAAGATCAACCCTTGTACCTTTTGCATCATGGTCTAGCAAGAAAAACCAAGCAAAATGAATTTAAGTTTGCCACCCCGAAACCCAAGCGAGCTACCCATGAGCAGCTACCATTGAGCGAACCCGTCTCTGTTGCAAAAGAGTGGGATGACTTGTGGGTAGAGGTGAAAAGCCAACCGAGCTGGGTGATAGCTGGTTGCCTGTGAAACGAATCTTAGTTCACTCTTAATTCCTTCCCCAAGGAAACAACAAACCCTAACGAACCGAATTAAGGGCTATTTAAAGGGGGTACAGCCCCTTTAAAAAAGAATACAATCTCCACGAGCGGATAAATAACCCGGACAAAACCTATTGTGGGCCCTCAAGCAGCCATCAACAAAGAGTGCGTTAAAGCTCCGTCCCTAAAAATACCTAAACTTTATGACTCCCTCCCCACTAACAGGCTAACCTATAACCAAATAGGAGAATTAATGCTAGAATGAGTAACCAGGGTCCTCCCTCTACGACGCAAGCTTACATCCACACATTATTAACAAAACCCCAATATACGACTAATCCAACAAGCAGAGTATTAAATACATTGTTAACCCGACAGAGGAGCGTCCACTAAGAAAGATTAAAACCTGCAAAAGGAACTAGGCAAAACACCAAGGCCCGACTGTTTACCAAAAACATAGCCTTCAGCAAACCAAAGCAAGTATTGAAGGTGATGCCTGCCCGGTGACCTGACGTTCAACGGCCGCGGTATCCTAACCGTGCAAAGGTAGCGCAATCAATTGTCCCATAAATCGAGACTAGTATGAATGGCTAAACGAGGTCTTAACTGTCTCTTGCAGGCAATCAGTGAAATTGATCTCCCTGTGCAAAAGCAGGGATAAACCCATAAGACGAGAAGACCCTGTGGAACTTTAAAAACAGCAGCCACCCCAAATTACATAAACACCCACCGGGCCCACTAACACATAAGCCACTGGCCTGCATTTTTTCGGTTGGGGCGACCTTGGAGAAAAACAAATCCTCCAAACACTAGACCATCCCTCTAGACTAAGAGCAACCTCTCAACGTGCTAATAGCACCCAGACCCAATATAATTGATCAATGGACCAAGCTACCCCAGGGATAACAGCGCAATCTCCTTTAAGAGTCCATATCGACAAGGAGGTTTACGACCTCGATGTTGGATCAGGACATCCTAGTGGTGCAGAAGCTACTAAGGGTTCGTTTGTTCAACGATTAACAGTCCTACGTGATCTGAGTTCAGACCGGAGTAATCCAGGTCGGTTTCTATCTATGACAAACTCTTCCCAGTACGAAAGGAGAGGAAAAGTGAGGCCAATACCACTAGCAAGCCTTCGCCTTAAGTGATGAAACCAACTTAACCACAAAAGGCTATCACACACCACCACACCCTAGAAAAGGGCATAGCTAGCGTGGCAGAGCTCGGCAAATGCAAAAGGCTTAAGTCCTTTAATTCAGAGGTTCAAATCCTCTCCCTAGCTAATCCATGGCCAACTACCCAACCCTAATCAACCTCATCATAGTCCTATCTTACGCCCTCCCCATTCTAATTGCAGTAGCCTTTCTCACCCTAGTCGAACGCAAAATCCTAAGCTATATGCAAGGCCGAAAAGGCCCAAACATCGTCGGACCATACGGCCTACTCCAACCACTAGCAGACGGAGTGAAACTGTTCATCAAAGAACCTATCCGCCCATCAACATCCTCCCCCATCCTCTTTATCGTAACCCCCATACTAGCCCTTCTTCTCGCAATCTCAATCTGAATACCACTTCCCCTGCCATTCTCACTTGCAGACCTGAACCTCGGCCTATTATTCCTCCTAGCCATATCAAGCCTAGCAGTATACTCTATCCTCTGATCAGGGTGAGCCTCCAATTCAAAATATGCCCTAATCGGGGCACTACGAGCGGTCGCCCAAACCATCTCCTATGAAGTAACCCTAGCTATCATCTTACTATCCATCATCCTACTAAGCGGTAACTATACTCTCAGCACCCTCTCAGTCACCCAAGAGCCACTTTACCTAATTTTCTCCTGCTGACCCCTAGCCATAATATGATACGTCTCTACCCTTGCTGAAACAAACCGAGCCCCCTTTGACCTAACAGAAGGAGAATCCGAACTAGTCTCAGGATTCAACGTAGAATATGCAGCAGGACCCTTCGCCCTGTTCTTCCTAGCCGAATATGCGAATATCATGCTCATAAACACATTAACTGCCATCCTCTTCTTCAACCCAAGCATGTTTAACCCACCACAAGAACTATACCCCGTCATCCTAGCTACAAAAACCCTCCTGCTATCAGCAGGATTCCTATGAATCCGTGCTTCCTACCCACGATTCCGATACGACCAGCTAATGCACCTACTATGAAAAAACTTCCTCCCACTCACACTTGCCCTATGTTTATGACACACCAGCATGCCAATTTGCTATGCAGGCCTGCCCCCATATCTAAGGGCTCGGAAATGTGCCTGAACACCAAGGGTCACTATGATAAAGTGAACATGGAGGTATACCAGTCCTCTCATTTCCTATAATTAGAAAAGCAGGAGTCGAACCTGCACTAGAGAAATCAAAATCCTCCATACTTCCCTTATATTATTTTCTAGTAGGGTCAGCTAAACAAGCTATCGGGCCCATACCCCGAAAATGATGGTTCAACTCCTTCCCCTGCTAATGAACCCCCAAGCAAAACTAATTTTCGCAGTTAGCCTACTCCTAGGGACCACCATCACAGTATCCAGCAATCACTGAATCATAGCCTGAGCCGGCCTCGAAATTAACACACTTGCCATCCTACCACTAATCTCAAAATCTCACCACCCACGATCCATTGAAGCTGCCACTAAATACTTCCTAACTCAAGCAGCTGCCTCAGCCTTAGTACTATTCGCCAGCATGACCAATGCATGACATACCGGGCAGTGAGATATCACCCAGATATCCCACCCAACATCCGGTCTAATCCTAACCTCAGCAATTGCGATAAAACTAGGCTTAGCCCCATTCCACTTCTGATTCCCAGAAGTACTACAAGGAGCCCCCCTCTCCACTGGTCTCCTCCTATCTACTATTATGAAACTCCCTCCAATAACCCTTCTATATATAACCTCCCCATCACTAAACCCCACACTATTAACTACTCTAGCCATCCTCTCAGTGGCCCTTGGAGGATGAATAGGGCTCAATCAAACACAAATCCGAAAAATCCTAGCCTTTCCCTCCATTTCACACCTAGGATGAATAACAATTATCATCGTCTATAATCCCAAGCTCACACTCCTCAACTTCTACCTTTATACTATAATAACCGCAACTGTATTCCTCACTCTGAACTCAATCAAAGTACTAAAACTCTCCACCCTGATAACCGCATGAACTAAAGTTCCATCATTAAATGCAATACTACTTCTAACCCTACTCTCTCTTGCAGGACTACCTCCACTAACAGGGTTCTTACCTAAGTGGCTCATCATCCAAGAGCTAACCAAACAAGAGATAATCCCTGCAGCTACACTCATGTCTCTCCTCTCACTGCTAAGCCTCTTCTTCTACCTACGCCTTGCGTACTGTACAACAATTACACTCCCCCCTCATACCACCAACCATATAAAACAATGGCGAACCAGCAAACCGGTCAACATCCTAATTGCTATCTTAGCCACAATATCCGTCACTCTTCTCCCTATCTCACCTATAATTCTCACCATTGTTTAAGGAACTTAGGATTAATTAAACCGAAGGCCTTCAAAGCCTTAAACAAGAGTTAAACCCTCTTAGTTTCTGCTAAGATTCGCAGGACATTACCCTGCATCTTCTGAATGCAACCCAGACACTTTAATTAAGCTAGAACCTTAATGCTAGACAGATGGGCTTCGATCCCATAACACTATAGTTAACAGCTATATGCCCAAACCAACAGGCCTCTGCCTAAGACTCCGGCACGCAATCAACGCACATCAATGAGCTTGCAACTCACCATGAATTTCACTACAGAGTCGATAAGAAGAGGAATTAAACCTCTGTAAAAAGGACTACAGCCTAACGCTTATACACTCAGCCATCTTACCTGTGACATTCATTAACCGATGATTATTCTCAACTAACCACAAAGACATTGGCACCCTCTACCTAATCTTCGGTGCATGAGCCGGAATAGTAGGCACTGCCCTAAGCCTCCTCATCCGAGCAGAGCTAGGCCAACCGGGCGCCCTATTAGGAGACGACCAAATCTATAATGTAGTCGTCACAGCCCATGCCTTCGTAATAATCTTCTTCATAGTTATACCAATTATAATTGGCGGGTTCGGAAACTGATTAGTCCCCCTAATAATCGGAGCCCCAGACATAGCATTCCCCCGAATAAACAACATAAGCTTCTGACTCCTACCTCCATCCTTCCTGCTCCTCCTAGCCTCCTCTACCGTTGAAGCAGGAGCAGGAACAGGCTGAACCGTCTACCCCCCGCTCGCTGGTAACCTAGCCCACGCCGGAGCCTCAGTAGACCTAGCCATCTTCTCCCTCCATCTCGCAGGTATCTCCTCAATCCTAGGCGCCATCAACTTTATCACCACAGCAATTAACATAAAACCACCTGCCCTATCACAATACCAAACCCCCCTATTCGTATGATCCGTCCTAATCACTGCAGTCCTGCTCCTCCTCTCCCTGCCTGTCCTCGCCGCTGGCATTACCATGCTGCTCACAGACCGTAACCTGAACACCACCTTCTTTGACCCTGCAGGAGGAGGAGACCCAGTACTTTACCAACACCTTTTCTGATTTTTCGGCCATCCAGAAGTATACATCTTAATCCTCCCCGGATTTGGAATCATCTCCCATGTCGTAGCCTACTACGCAGGAAAAAAAGAACCATTCGGGTACATAGGAATAGTGTGAGCCATACTATCCATCGGATTCCTTGGATTTATCGTCTGAGCCCACCACATATTTACAGTAGGAATAGACGTAGACACCCGAGCATACTTCACATCTGCCACCATAATCATTGCTATCCCAACAGGAATCAAAGTATTCAGCTGACTAGCCACGCTACATGGAGGCACAATCAAATGAGACCCACCAATACTATGAGCTATAGGATTCATCTTCCTGTTCACCATCGGAGGACTTACAGGAATCGTCCTAGCAAACTCATCACTAGACATCGCCCTGCACGACACCTACTACGTAGTAGCCCACTTCCACTACGTCCTATCAATAGGCGCAGTATTTGCAATCCTAGCGGGCTTCACCCACTGATTCCCCCTATTCACCGGCTACACCCTGCACTCTACATGAGCTAAAACCCACTTCGGCGTAATATTCGTAGGAGTTAACCTAACCTTCTTCCCCCAACACTTCCTAGGCCTAGCCGGCATGCCACGACGATACTCAGACTACCCAGATGCCTACACACTATGAAACACTATCTCCTCTATCGGCTCACTAATCTCCCTAACAGCCGTAATCATACTAGTGTTCATTATTTGAGAAGCCTTCGCATCAAAACGCAAAGCGCTTCAACCAGAACTAACAAACACTAATATCGAATGAATCCACGGCTGCCCACCTCCGTTCCACACCTTCGAAGAGCCAGCCTTCGTTCAAGTCCAAGAAAGGAAGGAGTCGAACCCCCATATGTTGGTTTCAAGCCAACCGCATATAAACCACTTATGCTTCTTTCTCATAGAAGTGTTAGTAAAACAATTACATAGCCTTGTCAAGACTAAATTACAGGTGAAACCCCTGTACACCTCAACTCTTAATGGCCAACCACTCACAATTCGGATTCCAAGACGCTTCATCACCTATCATAGAAGAACTCGTACAATTTCACGATCACGCTCTAATGGTCGCCCTAGCCATCTGCAGCTTAGTCCTATATCTACTGGCTCTAATACTCACAGAAAAACTATCATCGAGCACCGTAGACGCCCAAGAAATCGAACTTGTCTGAACAATCCTCCCTGCCGCAGTTCTAGTCATACTCGCCCTACCCTCCTTACGAATCCTCTACATAATAGACGAGGTAAACGAACCAGACCTAACCCTAAAAGCTATCGGACACCAATGATACTGATCATACGAGTACACTGACTTCAAAGACCTCACATTCGACTCCTACATAATTCCAACATCAGACCTCCCACTAGGTCACTTCCGCCTACTAGAAGTCGACCACCGTGTCATCGTACCCACAGAGTCTAAAGTACGAGTCATCGTCACCGCTGACGACGTACTCCACTCATGAGCCGTCCCTAGCCTAGGTGTAAAAACCGACGCAATCCCAGGACGACTTAACCAAACCTCTTTCCTAGCTTCTCGTCCCGGGGTATACTACGGACAATGCTCAGAAATCTGCGGAGCCAACCACAGTTTCATACCCATCGTAGTTGAATCCACCCCCCTAGCTAATTTCGAGAACTGATCTTCCCTACTATCCTCCTAATCATTAAGAAGCTATGGAACAGCACTAGCCTTTTAAGCTAGAGAAAGAGGACTAATCCCTCCTTAATGATATGCCTCAACTAAACCCAAACCCTTGATTTTTTATCATGCTCACTTCATGACTAACCCTCTCCCTAATTATTCAACCCAAACTACTCACATTCATTACTATAAACCCCCCATCCAGCAAAACACCTACAACCCCTAAAACAACCCCCTGAACCTGACCATGAACCTAAGCTTCTTCGATCAATTCTCAAGCCCCTCTCTCCTAGGAATTCCCCTAATCCTCATCTCAATAGTATTCCCAGCACTACTCCTCCCGTCCCCCGGCAACCGATGGGTCACTAACCGACTCTCAACCCTACAACTGTGATTCATTAACCTAATCACTAAACAACTGATAATCCCCCTTCCCAAAAAAGGCCACAAATGAGCCCTAATCCTAACATCCCTCATAGTCTTCCTCCTACTAATCAACCTCCTAGGACTACTACCCTACACATTCACCCCAACTACCCAACTATCCATGAACCTGGCCCTAGCCTTCCCCCTATGACTTGCCACCCTGCTAACAGGCCTACGAAACCAGCCCTCCGCCTCTCTAGGCCACCTTCTACCAGAAGGCACTCCCACCCCCCTAATCCCAGCCCTAATCATGATCGAGACCACAAGCCTCCTCATCCGACCCCTAGCCCTAGGCGTCCGCCTCACCGCTAACCTAACAGCAGGCCACCTCCTCATTCAACTCATCTCTACCGCCACAATAGCCCTATTCTCTACAATGCCAGCAGTATCTCTACTAGCCCTACTAGTCCTACTACTCCTAACCATCCTAGAAGTAGCAGTAGCCATAATTCAAGCCTACGTTTTCGTCCTACTTTTAAGCCTTTACCTACAAGAAAACATTTAACACCAATGGCACACCAAGCACATTCCTATCACATAGTAGACCCCAGCCCATGACCCATCCTTGGAGCAGCCGCCGCACTCCTCACCACTTCAGGCTTAACTATATGATTCCACTATAACTCCCCACAACTCCTAATCATCGGCCTCATCTCAACCATCCTAGTCATATTCCAATGATGACGCGATATCGTACGTGAGAGCACCTTCCAAGGCCACCACACCCCCACCGTCCAAAAAGGCCTACGATACGGCATAGTCCTATTCATCACATCAGAAGCTTTCTTCTTTCTTGGCTTTTTCTGAGCATTCTTCCATTCAAGCCTAGCCCCAACCCCAGAACTAGGAGGCCAATGACCCCCCGTTGGAATTAAACCCCTAGACCCAATAGACGTCCCCCTCCTAAACACCGCCATCCTCTTAGCCTCAGGGGTGACAGTTACATGAGCCCACCACAGCATCACAGAAGCTAACCGAAAACAAGCAATCCAAGCCCTTACTCTGACAGTCCTCCTAGGCTTCTACTTCACAGGCCTCCAGGCCATAGAATACTACGAAGCTCCATTCTCCATCGCAGACGGGGTCTACGGCTCAACTTTCTTCGTCGCCACAGGATTCCACGGCCTACATGTAATCATTGGCTCTACATTCCTACTGGTATGCCTCTTCCGCCTAATCAAATACCACTTCACATCAAACCACCACTTCGGCTTCGAAGCAGCAGCATGATACTGACATTTCGTAGACGTTGTTTGACTTTTCCTCTACATTTCTATCTACTGATGAGGATCTTGCTCTTCTAGTATACTTATTACAATGGACTTCCAATCCTTTAAATCTGGTCTAAACCCAGAGAAGAGCAATGAACATAATCATATTTATGTTTGCCCTCTCCCTAATCCTTAGCCTCGCCCTGACCGCCCTAAATTTCTGATTAGCTCAAATAACCCCCGACTCAGAAAAACTCTCCCCATACGAATGCGGATTCGACCCACTGGGATCTGCTCGACTTCCATTCTCAATCCGATTCTTCCTAGTAGCAATTCTATTCCTATTATTCGACCTAGAAATCGCCCTCCTACTCCCACTACCATGAGCAACACAACTCCAATCCCCTACAACCACACTCACCTGAGCCTCCACCCTAATCCTCCTCCTCACCCTAGGCCTAGTATACGAATGAATCCAAGGAGGACTAGAATGGGCAGAATAACAGAAAGTTAGTCTAATCAAGACAGTTGATTTCGGCTCAACAAATTATAGTACCCACCCTATAACTTTCTTTATGTCCTACCTACACCTAAGCTTCTACGCAGCCTTCACCCTAAGCGGCCTAGGCCTAGCCTTCCACCGAACACATTTAATCTCCGCCCTCCTATGTTTGGAGAGCATAATACTATCAATATACGTTGCCCTAACAATATGACCGATCCAAATGCAAGCATCATCCTCCACCATCCTCCCCATTCTCATACTAACATTCTCTGCTTGCGAAGCGGGAGCAGGACTAGCACTACTAGTAGCCTCCACCCGAACCCACGGCTCCGACCACCTCCACAACTTCAACCTCCTACAATGCTAAAAATCATCGCCCCCACCATCATACTCCTCCCCCTAGCCATCATCTCACCATGTAAGCACTTATGAACCAACCTTACAGTCCATAGTCTGCTAATCGCCACCATCAGCCTTCAATGATTAGCCCCAACATACTACCCTAACAAAACCCTAACTTTCTGAACCTCTGTTGATCAAATCTCATCCCCCCTACTAGTCCTATCATGCTGACTACTACCCCTCATAGTCATAGCAAGCCAAAACCACCTAGAACAAGAACCACCCATTCGCAAACGAATCTTTGCAGTAACCCTAGTCCTAGCCCAACCCTCAATCCTACTAGCTTTCTCTGCTTCAGAACTTATACTATTCTACATCGCATTTGAAGCCACCCTAATCCCCACACTAATTCTCATCACACGATGAGGCAACCAACCAGAACGACTGAGCGCCGGAATCTACCTCCTGTTTTACACCCTAGCCAGCTCCCTCCCCCTACTAATCGCCATCCTCCACCTCCATAACCAAATCGGCACCCTCTACTTCCCAATACTAAAACTCTCCCATCCAACAATATCAGCATCTTGAACAGGCCTAATATCAAGCCTTGCCCTACTGATAGCATTTATAGTTAAAGCCCCCTTATACGGACTACACCTCTGACTACCCAAAGCCCACGTAGAAGCCCCAATCGCTGGTTCCATATTACTAGCCGCCCTCCTCCTAAAACTAGGAGGATATGGCATTATACGAATTACCCTCCTAATAAACCCATCAACAAACAACCTCCACTTACCCTTCATCACCCTAGCCCTGTGAGGCGCCCTAATAACCAGCGCCATCTGCCTACGCCAAATAGACTTAAAATCACTAATCGCCTACTCCTCCGTCAGCCACATGGGACTAGTTGTAGCCGCAACAATAATCCAAACTCAATGAGCATTCTCAGGAGCAATAATCCTAATAATCTCCCACGGATTAACCTCCTCAATACTATTCTGCCTAGCCAACACCAACTACGAACGAACCCACAGCCGCATCCTCTTACTAGCCCGAGGCTTACAACCCCTCCTACCACTCATAGCCACCTGATGACTACTAGCCAACTTAGCAAACATAGCACTACCCCCAACAATTAACCTTATAGCAGAACTAACCATTGTAATCGCCCTATTCAACTGATCCTCCCTAACACTCATCCTCACAGGAACTGCAATCCTATTAACTGCCTCATACACCCTCTACATACTCATAATAACGCAACGAGGCACCCTACCATCCCACATCACATCCATCCAAAACTCTTCCACACGAGAACACCTACTCATAGCCCTACACATAATTCCAATACTCCTCCTCATCCTTAAACCCGAACTCATCTCAGGTACCCCTATATGCAAGTATAGTTTTAACCCAAAACATTAGACCGTGACTCTAAAAATAGAAGTTAAACTCTTCTTACCTGCCGAGGGGAGGTTCAACCAGCAAGAACTGCTAACTCTTGCATCTGAGTATAAAACCTCAGCCCCCTTACTTTCAAAGGATAACAGTAATCCAATGGTCTTAGGAACCACTCATCTTGGTGCAAATCCAAGTGAAAGTAATGGACCAATCACTAGTCCTAAACACATTCATACTACTAACCCTAGCAACCCTCTCCACCCCAATCATCTTCCCCCTATTTTCAACCAACCTCAAAAACACCCCTACAACCATCACCAACACAGTAAAAGCCTCTTTCCTAATCAGCCTGATCCCAATAACAATCTACATCCACTCGGGAACAGAAAGCTTAACCACCCTATGAGAATGAAAATACATCATAACCTTCAAAATTCCCATCAGCCTAAAAATAGACTTCTACTCCCTCACATTCTTCCCAATCGCCCTATTCGTGTCCTGATCCATTCTACAATTCGCAACATGATACATAGCATCAGATCCCTACATCACAAAATTTTTCACCTACCTCCTACTTTTCCTAATCGCAATACTCATCCTAATCGTCGCCAACAACTTCTTCATCCTATTCATCGGATGGGAAGGGGTAGGGATTATATCCTTCCTTCTAATCAGCTGATGGCACGGACGAGCAGAAGCCAACACCGCCGCCCTCCAAGCCATTCTATATAACCGAATCGGAGATATCGGCCTCATCCTTTGCATAGCATGACTAGCCTCCACCCTAAACACCTGAGAAATCCAACAAATCTCTACACCCTCTCAAACCCCCACCCTTCCACTCCTAGGCCTAATCCTAGCCGCAACAGGAAAATCTGCCCAATTCGGCCTACATCCATGACTTCCAGCTGCAATAGAAGGACCAACCCCCGTATCCGCCCTACTCCACTCCAGTACAATAGTCGTCGCCGGAATCTTCCTACTCATCCGAACCCACCCTCTATTTAGCAACAACCAAACGGCCCTTACCCTATGCCTCTGCCTCGGAGCCCTATCCACCCTATTTGCAGCCACCTGCGCCTTAACCCAAAACGACATCAAAAAAATCATTGCCTTCTCAACCTCAAGCCAACTAGGCCTCATAATAGTAACAATTGGACTAAACCTCCCCCAACTAAAATTCCTCCACATCTCAACCCACCCTTTCTTCAAAGCCATGCTCTTCCTATGTTCCGGTTCCATCATCCACAACCTCAACGGGGGACAGGACATTCGAAAAATAGGAGGCCTCCAAAAACTACTACCAACAACCACCTCATGCATAACCATCGGCAACCTAGCCCTGATAGGAACCCCATTCCTCGCCGGCTTCTATTCAAAAGACCAAATCATCGAATGCCTCAATACCTCATACTTAAACTCCTGAGCCCTTCTACTAACACTTCTAGCCACAACCTTCACCGCAGTATACACTATCCGCATAACTGTCCTCGTACAAGCCGGCTTCGTACGCATTCCCCCCTTAACCCCAATAAACGAAAACAACCCAGCAGTGATCTCCCCTATCACTCGCCTAGCACTAGGCAGCATCACCGCCGGATTCATCATTACTTCATTCATCCTCCCAACAAAAACTCCACCCATAACTATACCACTTTACATCAAAATCACAGCCCTAATTGTCACAGCCCTAGGCATCCTCCTCGCCCTAGAAATTTCAAAAATAACCCAAACCATAATTCTTACAAAACAAGGACCCTTCTCAAACTTCTCCACATCCCTAGGCTACTTCAACCCCCTAGTTCACCGCTTCAGCGTAACAAACCTCCTAGCCGCAGGCCAAAACATTGCTTCCCACCTAATCGACCTTTCTTGATACAAACTACTAGGACCAGAAGGACTAGGCAACATACAAACAATAGCAGCTAAAGCTGCCACCTCCCTTCACTCCGGACTAATCAAAGCCTACCTAGGCTCCTTCGCCCTATCCATCCTCATCATCCTCATATCTATACACAGAATCAACTAATGGCCCTCAATCTTCGTAAAAATCACCCACTATTAAAAACTATCAACGACGCCCTAATCGACCTACCAACACCATCAAATATCTCCGCTTGATGAAACTTCGGGTCACTACTGGGCGTCTGCCTGATCACACAAATCATCACCGGCCTATTATTAGCCACCCACTACACAGCAGACACCTCCCTAGCCTTCACCTCAGTCGCCCACATATGTCGAAACGTACAATTTGGCTGACTAATCCGCAACATTCATGCAAACGGAGCTTCATTCTTCTTCATCTGCATCTACCTTCACATCGGCCGAGGATTCTACTACGGCTCATACCTAAACAAAGAAACCTGAAACATCGGAGTCATCCTTCTCCTAGTCCTAATAGCAACTGCCTTCGTAGGATACGTACTCCCATGAGGACAAATGTCATTCTGAGGTGCTACAGTAATCACCAACCTGTTCTCAGCAATCCCATACATTGGCCAAACACTTGTAGAATGAGCCTGAGGAGGATTTTCAGTAGACAACCCAACACTAACCCGATTCTTCGCCCTTCACTTCCTGCTACCATTCCTTCTCGTAGGACTCACACTAGTTCACCTCACATTCCTACACGAAACAGGCTCAAACAACCCACTAGGAATTCCTGCGGACTGCGACAAAATCCCATTCCACCCATACTACTCCACAAAAGACATCCTAGGATTCGCACTAATACTCATCCCACTCATCGCCCTAGCTCTATTCTCCCCAAACCTCCTGGGAGACCCAGAAAATTTCACACCAGCCAACCCACTAGCCACCCCTCCCCACATCAAACCCGAATGATACTTCCTATTTGCATACGCCATTCTACGCTCCATCCCAAACAAACTAGGAGGCGTGCTAGCCTTAGCTGCATCCGTCCTAGTCCTATTCCTAACCCCACTACTCCACACATCCAAACTACGCTCACTAACCTTCCGACCCATCTCCCAAATTCTATTCTGAACCCTAGTTGCCAACCTATTCATCCTAACTTGAGTCGGAAACCAACCAGTTGAGCACCCATTCATCATCATCGGCCAACTAGCTTCCCTTTCCTACTTCACAATCATTCTAGTCCTATTCCCACTTGCAGCCGTACTAGAAAACAAGCTACTAAATCTCTAACCTACTCTAATAGTTTATTAAAACATTGGTCTTGTAAGCCAAAGATTGAAGACTCACCCCTTCTTAGAGTTGAACCCTCAGAAAGAAAGGAATCAAACCTTCCTCACCAACTCCCAAAGCTGGTATTTTCAACTAAACTACTTTCTGACCCCTCTCTCCCCTCCACCCTAAACAGCCCGAATTGCACCACGAGACAACCCCCGCACAAGCTCTAACACCACAAACAAAGTCAACAACAAACCTCACCCCCCAATCAAAAGCAACCCAGCCCCCCACGAATAGAACACAGCCACCCCACTAAAATCCAACCGAACTGAAGACAATCCCCCACCATCAACCGTTCCCCCCTCCACTAAAACCTCCATCCCCCCACCCATCACAATCCCAACTATAACAACCAGACACATACCAAGACCATGACCAACAACCCCCCAATCACCCCAAGCCTCAGGATAAGGCTCTGCCGCCAGCGACACTGAATATACAAACACGACCAACATTCCCCCAAGATACACCATAACAAGCACCAAAGACACAAAAGAAACCCCCAAACTAACCAATCAACCGCACCCAGCAACAGACGCCAAAACCAACCCTACTACCCCATAATAAGGAGAAGGGTTGGAGGCAACTGCCAACCCCCCCAAAACAAAACATACCCCTAAAAATAAAACAAACTGCATCATAAATTCCCGCCCGGCCTCTATCCAGGAACAGCGGCCTGAAAAGCCGCGGTATCACATTAACTACAGGGAACCCCCCCCCCCCCCTTCCCCCCCCGCATGTTTTTCTCATGCTTTACAGGGTATGTACTCTCTGCATCGGGTATTTTTGCCCCATCAGACATTACTACAATGTAGGATACTCCACGCCATACGGGTATGCTATGCCAATTTAACTCAAACATTTAGCCCAAATAGATAATGTTCGTGATTTTCCGGGTCTAGGAACATCTTTGTTTCAGGGGCATAATAACCCAAGTGATCCTACCTCAGGCCAAGGCCGGCGGCGTTGCCCAAGATTAAACCTGCTAACTTATACCTAAACTTCATCAAATGTATGGATATTGCCACAGTACGCCTTTGCGTTCACCTAGTCTCTTGAATTCGCCCACCTCCAAGGTACTTTTCCTTTCCAAACCCTTTCAGGAACGCTCAAGCCAGAGAACGTGGTTATCTATTAATCGTGTTTCTCACGAGAACCGAGCTACCCCGTGTCAGTTATACCTTCGGTTATTGGCTTCAAGGACATAACATCCCCCTACACCCTAGCCCAACTTGCTCTTTTGCGCCCCTGGTTCCTATTTCAGGGCCATAACCTGCTCCATTCCTTCTTCCTTGCTCTTCACAGATACAAGTGGTTGGGGATGAATACTCCTCCCTCTGTCTCGTAATCGCGGCATTCCAACCGTCCTGCGCTTTTTCTCTGGGGGTCCTTTCAATAAACCCTTCAAGTGCGTAGCAGGAGTTATCTTCCTCTTGACATGAACATCACATGTGCGCCTGACTATCGTTCACCGAAACCTCTAAATTGTTATGGTTTCATCGTATAAGCCGTCGCATACTCGGATACTGATGCACTTTGACCCCATTCTGAAGCCCGCGCTATTTACCCTCTAAGTAGCCGATAATGTAGTGCTCACTGGACATGCTTAATTTATCTTCCTTTCCTAGGAACTTCTACCTAAACTCCCATTTTCACGCAATTTTATGCGTTCGTTTCTTTTTATCTTAACATTTTTGTTTAAATTATCAAAAATTTTAACTAAATCTCCCTACAAAAAACAAAACATTTATCATCACTTTATCAACAACTAACCTTCCTCCATTTTCCACCCACCCAACAAATCATAAATCAACAACCATTATGCAAAACTAAACCAACACCCCACCCTCACCATTTACCAACTCCCTCCAACAAACCCATTCCAATTAAAACAAAACAAAAATAAACACCACCCACACCCC